GAGGTTATCAAAAACGTTTTATTTCTGTTTATAAAAAGAATAAAAAAAGAACTCTTAAAAGTACATCCAACTCGATTATTTATATTGAGAAAAGTGTATGAATCCGGCGAAACTAACCAAAAAAAAGATTATATAATCAGGAATCAGATAATTCACGACTCGTTTAGAAAAATTAAATCTACAGATAATACAAATTATTCACTGAGAGAAAAAAAAATTAAAAATCTGACGGATAGAACAAACATAATCACAAAGAAAACAAAGAGTCTTACAAAAGAAAAAAACAGTAACGCCAAAAAAAAAAGTAGTTCTAACAAAACAATTTATAATGTAAAAGTAAAATCATCAAAAAATAGTTGGCAAGTATTAAAAATAAAAAGAAGAAGCACTCGATTAATCTATAAATTATATTTTTTTATAAAAATTTTCATTAAAAGAATATACATCGATATCTTTCTATGTATCATTCATATTGCCAGAATTACTACACAACTCGTTCTTGAATCGAAAAATTTTTGTTTTGATAAATACATTTACAATAATAAAACAAACCAAGAAATAAAAAATAAAAAAAACAAAAAGGAAATTCACTTTATTTCGACTCTAAAAAGCGCACTTTACAATATTAAGAATAGTAAGAAGAGTTCACATCTTTTTTTTAACTTATCCTCATTATCACAAGCATATGTATTTTACAAATTATCACAAACCCGGGTTATTAATTTGTATAAGCTAATATCTATTTTTGACTATCATGTAACCCCCTTTTTTCTTAAGACTGCAATAAAAAATTCTTTTGTAACACAAGGAATATTTCATTCCGAATTAAGACATACAAAACTTACAAGTTCTGAAATGAATCAATGGAAAAACTGGTTAAGAGGTCATTATCAATACAATTTATCTCAGATTAGATGGTCTGGATTAATACCACAAAAATGGCGAACTACAATCACTGAAGGTGGTATGACCCAAAATAAAGATTTAACAAAATGGAATTCGAATGAAAAAGACCGATTACTTTATCACAAAAAACAAAAGGATTTTAAAGTATATCCATTACCAAACCAAAAAGATAATTTTCCAAAATACTATATATATGATCTTTTATCATATAAATCTATTAATTCTGAAATGAAGAAGTCCTCATATATTATTTATGGATCACCATCAGAATTAAATAACAACCAAAAGATTACTTTTAATTACAATAATTATAAACAAAATTTCTTTGAAAGCCTGGAGGAAATTCCTATCAATAATTATCTAGAAAAGGGTGATATTATGTATATGCAAAAAAATCCAGATAGAAAATATTTTGATTGGACAATTCTAAATTTTTTTCTAAAACAAAAAATAGATATTGAGGCCTGGACCAAAATGGATTATAACAGTAATATAAATACTAAGATTGGAAGTAAGAATTACCAAAAAATTGAGAAAATGGATAAAAACAATCTTTTTTATCTGACGATTCATCAAGATTTAGAAAGAAATCCGATCAATGACAAGAAACTTTTTTTTGATTGGATGGAAATGAATGAAGAAATCCTAAACCCAATATCGACGAATCTGAAACTTCTGTTCTTCCCAGAATTTGTGCCACTTTATAATGTATACAAAATCAAACCATGGATTATACCAAGCAAATTACTTCTTTTTAATAAAAACATCAATGAAAAGCAAAAATGGAAGTTTTTTAGACTATCGAATGAAAAAAGATATTATGAATTAATGAATCGAAATCAAGAAGAAAAAGAACCCGCAGGCCGAAGAGGCCTTAGATCATATGCACAAAACCAAGGTAAAATGAAAAAACAATACAAGATCCAGAATAAGATGAGACCAGAAATGATTTTCTTACGGAAACACTATTTGCTTTTTCAATGGATAATAGACGATGGTTTAATTCCGAATTTAACTGAAAGAATGATCAATAATATCAAGATATATTGTTACTTGCTTGGACTGATAAATCCAAGAGATACTACTATATCGTCTATTCAAAGGAAAGAAATAAATCTGGATATAATGGTGATTCGGAAAAAATTGACTCCTATAGAATTGAATAAAAAAGGGATATTTTTTATCGAGCCCGTTCGTTTGTCTGTAAAAAATGACGGATACTTTATTATGTATCAAACCGTAGGTATCTCGTTGGTTCATAAGAGTAAGTACAAAACTCCTCAAAGATGTCGAGAACAAAGATATATCAATAAAAATAAATTGGATGAATCTATCCCAAGATATCAAAGACTAATTCGAAAGAGAGACAAAAAACATTATGATTTTATTGTTCCTGAAAAGATTTTCTCGTCTAGACGTCGTAGAGAATTGAGAATTCTAATTTCTTTCAATTCAAAGAATATAAATAGTGTGGATAGAAATCGAGTATTTTGTAACAAGAAGAACATAAAAAGTGGGAATCCTTTTTTGGATCAAAGTAAACATCTTGATAGAGATAAAAACGAATTAATTAAATTAAAGTTATTTCTTTGGCCTAATTATCGATTAGAAGACTTAGCTTGTATGAATCGATATTGGTTTAATACCAATAATGGAAGCCGCTTTAGTATGTTAAGAATATATCCACAATTAAAAATAGGTTGATGGTACATTTTTCCTATATATTCTGTAACATATAGAAAAGCAAACAGATGCACATATGCCCTGTCTTACGTCCCAGTCTAATATAGTAAGTCAATAAGTCAATGACGTATCAATTTGTTTGGATAAAATCTATAAAATAAACGAATCTACGGAATCTTCCTAATTTAAATTGAGGTCTAAATTATTCGACGTTGTGAGTGTAAAAATGTACCATCCCCTTTTTTTATCCCTGTCCAAATCAAATGAAAATTTTGATTAATAAAATTGGAAGTCCATAAATAAATTAAAATTCTTGTGTATACTAACTACTACATTAAAATGACTGATATTATTATTATTGATCGATAAAATCAAATATGTATATGTAAATTAAAGGGTAGGAGGAGCTTTTTTATGATAAAAAATCCATTCGGTGTAATTATTTTGAAAGAGGAAAACGAAGACAACAAGGGGTCTGTTGAATTTCAAGTAGTGAGTTTCACCAATAGGATACGGAGACTTACTTCACATTTGGAATTGCACAAAAAAGACTATTTATCTCAGAGAGGTCTGCGTAAAATTCTAGGAAAACGTCAACGGCTGCTCGCCTATTTGTCAAAAAAAAATAGAGTACGTTATAAAGAATTAATCGGCCGGTTGGAGATTCGAGAACCAAAAAATCATTAATTTGAAGAGTCGTTTTGAATTTTCGCTTAAATTTTGATGAACTTCTTTTCGCTTTCAGCAATTCATGGAAGAATTAATCGGGAAAAAACCTATGACTGCACCAGCTACACGAAATGACCTTATGATAGTCAATATGGGTCCTCAGCACCCGTCAATGCACGGTGTTCTTCGACTCATTGTTACTCTAGATGGTGAAGATGTTATTGATTGTGAACCGATATTGGGTTATTTACATAGAGGGATGGAAAAAATTGCGGAAAACCGAACAATTATACAATATTTACCTTATGTAACACGTTGGGATTATTTAGCTACTATGTTCACCGAAGCAATAACTGTAAATGCACCAGAGCAGTTAGGCAATATTCAAGTGCCTAAAAGGGCCAGCTATATCAGAGTCATTATGTTAGAGTTAAGTCGTATAGCTTCGCATTTGTTATGGCTTGGCCCTTTTATGGCAGATATTGGCGCACAGACCCCCTTCTTCTATATTTTTCGAGAAAGAGAATTGATATATGACCTATTCGAAGCTGCCACCGGTATGCGAATGATGCATAATTATTTTCGTATCGGAGGAGTCGCTGCTGATTTACCTCATGGCTGGATAGATAAATGTTTGGATTTTTGTGATTATTTTTTAACAAGAGTTACTGAATATCAAAGGCTTATTACACGGAATCCTATTTTTTTAGAGCGAGTTGAGGGAGTAGGCATTATTGGCGGAGAGGAGGCAATAAATTGGGGTTTATCAGGACCAATGCTACGAGCTTCCGGAATACAATGGGATCTTCGGAAGGTTGATCATTATGAGTCTTACGATGAATTTGATTGGGGAGTTCAATGGCAAAAAGAAGGAGATTCATTAGCTCGTTATTTAGTACGAATCAGTGAAATGACAGAATCAATAAAAATTATTCAACAGGCTTTAGAAGGAATTCCGGGGGGGCCCTATGAGAATTTAGAAATTCGGCGCTTTGATAAAGTAGGGGATCCCGAATGGAATGATTTTGACTATCGATTTATCAGTAAAAAACCCTCTCCTACTTTTGAATTGTCAAAGCAAGAACTTTATGTGAGAGTCGAAGCCCCAAAAGGAGAATTAGGAATTTTTCTGATAGGAGATAAGGGTGTTTTTCCTTGGAGATGGAAAATTCGACCACCGGGTTTTATCAATTTGCAAATCCTTCCTCAATTAGTTAAAAGAATGAAATTGGCCGATATTATGACAATACTAGGTAGCATAGATATCATTATGGGAGAAGTTGATCGTTAAAATGATAATAGATACAACAGAAGTACAAGCTATCAATTCTTTTTTTAGATTGGAATCCTTAAAAGAGGTATATGAGATCATATGGATGCTTGTCCCTATTTTTACTCCTGTATTAGGAATCACAATAGGTGTACTAGTGATTGTTTGGTTAGAAAGAGAAATATCTGCGGGGATACAACAACGTATTGGCCCTGAATACGCCGGGCCTTTGGGAATTCTTCAAGCTTTAGCAGATGGTACAAAATTACTTTTCAAAGAGAATCTTCTTCCATCAAGAGGAGATACTCGTTTATTCAGTATCGGACCATCCATAGCAGTCACATCAATTCTACTAAGTTATTTAGTAATTCCTTTTGGCTATCACCTTGTTCTAGCCGATTTCAGTATTGGTGTTTTTTTATGGATTGCCATTTCAAGTATTGCTCCCGTGGGCCTTCTTATGTCAGGTTAT